TTTTTTGGATTGACCTCCTGTGAATTAAAGAAAGGAGGGGTTCAAATAGTGTCTCGTCTTAACCTAATCAAGACCCGAATCACGCTCTGTAGGATTTGAACCTACGACATCGGGTTTTGGAGACCCACGTTCTACCCAACTGAACTAAGAGCGCTTTCTAATCACAATAGCTAAGACTATATGTAAGGAAGATTCCTTTGTTTTGTAATCCCAATACCTCTTGTATGCTATCATATAGCATACATATCTTATATATACCTAGACTAAAAAAGATTCTGTATGCAAGATTTGAATCGATTTCACTCGATCCCTCGTTACTGCTCAGAGGAGAAGTAATAGGTAGGGATGACAGGATTTGAACCCGTGACATTTTGTACCCAAAACAAACGCGCTACCAAGCTGCGCTACATCCCTTTCAATTGGTCGACTGTGTCATTGTAGAGAATTCCTGTCTTATTTTCCAAATCCTTTTTTTTATCCTTAGCGATATCCATTGATATACAAGTTATCTTGCCATTTCTTTTTTTGGTCTCATATAACAAACCATCTAATAATAGAAGGCTTATCTATCTAATATGTATTATTAGTGATTCGATATTAGTTATTAGAAGGCTTATATATTATTTATATATTATTATAATATATATTAGATGAATCGTAAAAAAGAACTCAAAATGAATGTTTTGGGGGAATGCTCATTTGGAAAGGGATGTTTTTTCGGTTTTAAGAAAGGGAAAAATCTTATCTAACGAATCCTTGTACATTTCAATTTGAATTAGGAATTTCGTGGACAAATACAAGCGGTTCTTATCTTAACTGCTTCCATATACATCCGATCCCATATGTATTACAATTATACATTACAATAAAGAAGGAGGATTTTCAATGCGAGATCTAAAAACATATCTTTCCGTGGCACCGGTACTAAGTGCTCTCTGGTTCGGGGCTTTAGCGGGTCTATTGATAGAGATCAATCGTTTCTTCCCGGATGCGTTGACATTCCCTTTTTTTTCCTAGTTATTAACTATTGACATGGGAAGGGGTGAAGAAGATTATAGATAGAATCACAAGATCTATGACTAATCCCTCCCCCTCTTTTCTTGGATCTAAAATAGAATTAGATCCGATTAAGTACAATAAAGAAAGGAGGAAAGAGAAATAAAAACGTAGATTCAACTCCGGCTAAATTCGGTTTACGCATCCAATTCAATTGAAAAAAAAATATCGTGAGAGCGGAAATTTGTCTAAAACAAGAATATCATACAAGATATTTAAATGAAAGAAGATTATCTTAGAATAGAATTCTATTGCAAATAGAACTCAATGAAATAGAGTTCGAAATCGTTATTTGACTTTTTTTTCTATTTATATTCATTTTTATTTTTATTATTTGAATTTTTAAAATATTGAATTGAATATTACTTACTATATTTTGTTGTGATTGCAACGAAATCTTTCCAAATTTCTAGTTCGAGCAACTTCTATTTCTTTTTTTCCTTCCTTTTTTTACCTTTAGATCGGAAAAAAGAAGGGTTGGTTAAATCAAAAACTCAAAGGGGGGTTATGTTATGGCCAGGGGTAAAGATGCCCGTGTAACGGTTATCTTGGAATGTACCAATTGTGTTCGAGGGGGTGTTAATAATAATAAGGAATCGAAGGGTATTTCCAGATATGTTACTCAAAAGAATCGACACAATACGCCTGGTCGATTAGAATTGAAAAAATTCTGTCCCTATTGTTACAAACAGACAATTCATGGGGAGATAAAGAAATAGATCGAATCAAGTGTCTGTCTTTTTTTACAAGGAAGATGAAAGGGGACACCGTATTCTTAATTGTTATATGGAACAGGATTTCTATAATCTATGATATGGCTTAAATCTAGAATAACTTAAATAGAATAGAAAAAAAAAAAAAAATCCTTTCCTTTTGTCATTCTCATTTTTTTGGATCAGATTCAACTAGTATTTTCGGGCTAAGGAATAAACAAACCATGGATAAATCCAAGCGACTCTTTCTTAAATCTAAGCGATCTTTTCGTAGGCGTTTGCCCCCGATCCAATCGGGGGATCGAATTGATTATAGAAACATCAGTTTAATTAGTCGATTTATTAGTCAACAAGGAAAAATTTTATCGAGACGGGTAAATAGATTGACTTTAAAACAACAAAGATTAATTACTATTGCTATAAAACAAGCTCGTATTTTATCTTTGTTACCTTTTCGTCATAAGGCGAAACGGTTTGAAAGAAAGCAGTCGACCGTAAGAACTGTTGGTCTTAGAACCAGAAATAAATAAAAAAAAAAAAAGCTTACTCCTCAATTAATTCAATTGAGAGTTTGTTTGAAAAATTCGAGAATCCAATCTTGCTTAGATTGTTGTATTGTAAGAAAAAACAAGAATGTGGGAACAAGAGATCCTTTTTTATTGGATATTGGACGTCTTTACTGATTTTATTTTGAGCGGCTTTATCATATTCTCTTTTTTCTCATATTCTCCTTATCATATTATCATATTAATTTCTACTCTACCTTCCCGGAGTTCATTCTCCAGCGAACTAGATTTCAAATATTCTAGCGGATTCCTGACAATCTACTTCTTTTAGGATCTCATTGGAAATCATATAAAGACAATTCCTATTTAATATAGCGAGTTGTGCAAGCATTTTACGATTAAGAAGCAACTGCTTCTTGTACAGATTGTGTATAAATTTACTATAAATATAGGATACGCCGTTCTGGCGAATTGCTGCATTTATTCGAGTGATCCACAAACGACGAAAATCTCTCTTTTGTCTATCTCTATCTCGATGAGACGAAAACAAAGCTCTTATTCTCTGTTGAATCATTGTTCGAGTCAGTTTTCCACGAGCCCCCCGCCAGCTTGATGCAAATAAACGCGTTTTTGTTCTACGTCTACGAGCTATATATCCCCGTCTAATTCTGGTCATTGAATAAATGAAACTTTAATGAATAACTAATAATTTTTTTTTCTTTCAGTTATTCTTTTCCTCTTTCCTAGTTTCTTAATAACAAAACGGATTCTTCCAATGTATAAAACAAAAATTCCAACGGCTTTGGCTACTATAACCTTCCCGACCACGATTTTTCTTTTTTTTTTTTCGTATTTCACCTCGAAATAATAAATTGTATTGATACTCGGTATTAAAAAACCTAAAAGATAAAAAACTACTAAATAGAAATGAATAAAGAAATCGTGGGTTCCTTCGTTTCTATGGTTACGTCTTAAACGGTGAGGTCCTCTCTATACACCGGAGCCCCTGACTTCATTTAATCAATGCCATTGGGAACGTGTACAGTTCACATTCTCTGGCTCTACCCATGAATTATCTAGTCATAGGTCTTTCACAACGAGACCCACCTATACAGTAACGATATTGAATTATGAAGATTAGCTGAGTAGCTGACCCTTTTAGTCCGTTTTTTCCAATTTTTCCAAAGTAGGTGCATAAGATTTCTGCTTTGAAAATGGGATTTCCCCCGCTTAATGGATAACCATTTGTTACCAATGGGGAATTTTTTCATCTTCAATTCAAAATTGAAATGCTTGGATTTGCACCAATGGAAACCATAAATTCCAACACGCTAGAAGGATATAATATATCTTTTTTTATGTCTTTTTATTTAATAGTGAACGGCCCTTGCTTCTATTTTATCCCATTCACAGGTACTGACATTGAGACTTGATATTTTTTCCCTTTATTTTGTCCGAGCGAGGATCTGAACGAGTCGCACATACACCCTAGTACATGTTCCTCGGCGCTGAGGACATCCCCGCAGGGCGGGTGATTTCGTGACAGTTCTGATTGGCTGTCTTGTGTTTCTAATAAGTTGTTTAATAGTTGGCATCTTGAATCGTATACATAATGAGTGGGTGGGTTTAGATCGATCCGAACCCCACCCGGCCTGCTTAGGAATAATAGTTAACATTACGAAACACGGAAGTAGGAAGTTTAATTAAGCGCAACTCCCTGGTTGTGATTAGGATAAGGTGCAATCAAAACATTTTGAACCCCTATACGCGGGTACCATGAATATGCTGAAACCCAGCAATCTTAGCTAATGAATCCGTGTATATTTCAATTTGAATTAGGAATTCCGTGGACAAATGCAAGCGGTTCTTATCGTAACTGCTTCCATATGGATTCGATCCCATATGTATTACAATTATACATTACAATAAAGAAAGAGCAAGTTTATCTTCCCGGATGTGTTGACATTCCCTTTTTTTTCCTAGTATTTAAAGGGAAAACGAAAGGGAAACTTATCGCAATTCTCGTGGTGTTGCGGGGTTGGGAGAATCGTCCAGACGAGGATGGTCATCCCGTACACGAACAAGAATATCTTTAATCCCTATAGCATCAATAATTCCATAATCTTTGGCTTCGGTTGCTGACATAAAAATATTTCTTTCCAAATGGTCGTTTATAACCCTTGGGGGTTTGCCTGTTCTTTGTACATAAACCCTTAGGACCATTTCGCGAATTTCTTCTATTTCCTCTGAGTCCACGAATACCTCCGCCGCTGGGTCTTTGGCAGTATAAGAGGACGCGGGCTGATGCATCATTACCCTGATGATATCACAAATGGTTCCTCTATCTCGGATGATGAGGAGAGGGGATGATAATTAAGAAAAACAAGATAGAATTGAGCAACCGTACAGGCATCTTCGGCACATTGCATACGGCTCCACAATCGAATTCACTTTGACCTTCCAGTGAAGAAAGAGAAAATAATATAGATTAGATCTAGGGTTTAGTTTCTCAGATCCGGGTCGGCAAATGATCCAATTACCATCCTTGCTTTCAGAACAGTTAAAAAATACTATGATGGCCCCGTTGCTTTTTATATATTATTTCGTTTGTGATTCAGCAATCCCAAAGTTTCTTTTTTTTTTTTTTTTCGTACTCTTTCATTTTATAGGGGAGAAACAAAAAAGTTTGTGACGCTGAAAAGGTCCCGGAGAAAATCGGGGAATACCTCTTATACTAATTTGATAGTGCCCTTTCGATATATAATCTATGTTTTGAAAATATATATATTTCATATCGAATTCGAGAAGTGCCATGCTATTATTACTTAATATTCATATTTCATATGGCGAAGGCATAGTCTTTTTTCTTAAAAAACGCATTGGCGCCAAGCGTTAGGGGATGCTAGGCGTTTGGTAATTTCTCCGCCGACCAGGAGAAAGGATCCCATTGAGGCGGCTAATCCCAGGCCTAGTGTATAGACATGAGGTGTTACGAATTGCATAGTATCATAAATGACTAATCCGGCTACTGCCAACCCGCCGGGAGAGTTTATAAAGAAATAAAGATCTTTATTCGCATCCTCTATGCTGAGAAATATCATCAGCCCAGCAATGTGATTCCCGATCTCGTAATCAACTTCTTGGCCTAAAAAGAGGGATCTGCTTCGATAAAGTCCGTTAATTAGGATAAAATTTGTATCCCTTAAGATAAGAGCCGTACATGCACCTTTTGATGCATACGGTTTAACAAAATTTGCGAAAAAAAGAATCAATGTGTAGATTCCGGCCCTCTTTCTTTTGTTTTTTATGGCGGGACACTCTTTTTCTAATCTAATTTTATAATTTATTAAAGAAGCGTCTTTTTTTTTTTCTTTTTTCAAGAAAGACGCCTTTTCCTTTGTCCCCCTTCCCTATAAATAAACAAAATCCATTAAACTTATCGACCTAACTTCTCATTGATGTATGGTTTCACCGAGATCGAATCCCAATAACGATGTTATTTTCTTGTTCCTAATGGACTTCCTCAGTTGTTTTAGGTTTCTGCTCTACTCCGAGTAAAAATAGACCCGATTTAGATTTGCACATACAGCAGGACACATCTTACTAATATAAAACTTCGTTTTTTTCCTACCACTTACTTCTTTTTCAATTCATTTCCTATCTTCTGCGAAATATTCGACGTATTTATCCTATTTTTGGGGGTATTAAAAGTCATAAATTTTTTTCTTATTCAAAAGATCTTTTATGATCTATGATATAAGTATTATGAAATTAAGTATTAATAATCATAAATATATTTATTACCAATTGGGTTTTTTCTAAACAGAGCCTGGGTCCTTCATTTTTTTGGTCCACCCAAGCTAACCATAAATTTTTATAAATTAGATTCTAATTGATAATATTGATTTGAATACCCCCCAAAATAGATCGAATTGTACATAATTGAACTTAACAATCGAACTTCCTTCACGCTCCAAATTTTTGATAATTCAGTCTTTCTTGGGCAAAATGGGCGATATCTCGATCGGGGGAGACAACGGGAAAATCCCATATAGCCCAAAATATCTGACAAGTCGCACTACAGGTCAACCCAAGAAGCTTCTTCATCTCCGGGAATCCGGAAAGGTATTTTCGGAACACCAATAGGCATAAAAAGCGAGCAACAAAAAACCGCGACCCTGGAAGAAGGTGGAATAAAAAATAAAATAAGGTGTTGTTATCGGCCTTACGCGGCGCGGGATCTTTCATGTGTAAGCGTCGGTCGGACCGCGTCCGCTTTGGTGTGGAAGCGTCAGAAAACCTTGATTGCCTTAATCATATTGTCTTTTATCATCTTTTATCCATAGCGGTGAAAAAAAATTACGATAGGTTTTTTGAATGATTAACAACTATGTATTTGTTCATAGAAAATGGGATCAACCCCCATTGCGTATTGGTACTTATCGGATATAGAATAGATCTGCTTCTCATTGTTCCTACGAACCGAATTCTTACGTTTTTACTAAAAAAAAAACAAGAATATAACAAATATTAATCCTTTCTCCGAGAGAATCCACTGAAAGGGGGAGGTCCCTAGCATAGTTTTTCCAATGCAATAAAGTTACATAGTGTCTATTTTTCGTTGATAAAGGGGTATTTACATGGGTTTGCCTTGGTATCGTGTGCATACCGTCGTATTGAATGATCCCGGCCGTTTGCTGGCTGTCCATATAATGCATACAGCTTTGGTTTCTGGTTGGGCCGGTTCAATGGCTTTATATGAATTAGCAGTTTTTGATCCCTCTGACCCCGTCCTTGATCCAATGTGGAGACAAGGTATGTTCGTTATACCCTTCATGACTCGTTTAGGAATAACTAATTCATGGGGTGGTTGGAGTATCACAGGGGGAACTGTATCGAATCCGGGTATTTGGAGTTACGAAGGTGTGGCCGGCTCACATATTATGTTTTCTGGCTTGTGCTTCTTGGCAGCTATCTGGCATTGGGTGTATTGGGATTTAGCAATATTTTCTGATGAACGCACAGGAAAACCCTCTTTAGATTTGCCCAAGATTTTTGGAATTCATTTATTTCTTTCAGGGCTAGCTTGCTTTGGTTTTGGTGCATTTCATGTAACAGGGTTGTATGGTCCTGGAATATGGGTGTCCGATCCTTATGGACTAACCGGGGAGGTACAACCTGTAAATCCAGCATGGGGCGTAGAAGGTTTTGATCCTTTTGTTCCAGGAGGGATAGCCTCTCATCATATTGCAGCGGGGACTTTAGGTATATTAGCGGGTCTATTTCATCTTAGTGTCCGTCCGCCCCAACGTCTCTACAAGGGATTGCGTATGGGCAATATTGAAACCGTCCTTTCCAGTAGTATTGCTGCTGTCTTTTTTGCAGCTTTTGTTGTTGCTGGAACAATGTGGTATGGTTCAGCAACTACTCCTATCGAATTATTTGGTCCCACCCGTTATCAATGGGATCAGGGATACTTCCAGCAAGAAATATATCGAAGAGTTGGCGCTGGGCTAGCAAAAAATCAAAGCTTATCAGAAGCTTGGTCTAAAATTCCTGAAAAATTGGCTTTTTATGATTACATCGGGAATAATCCTGCAAAAGGGGGATTATTCAGAGCGGGTTCAATGGACAGCGGGGATGGAATAGCTGTTGGGTGGTTAGGACATCCTATCTTTAGAGATAAAGAGGGGCGTGAACTTTTTGTACGTCGTATGCCTACTTTTTTTGAAACATTTCCGGTTGTTTTGGTAGACGGAGACGGAATTGTTAGAGCCGACGTTCCTTTTAGAAGGGCAGAATCGAAGTATAGTGTCGAACAAGTAGGTGTAACCGTTGAGTTCTATGGTGGCGAACTCAATGGAGTCAGTTATAGTGATCCTGCTACTGTTAAAAAATATGCTAGACGCGCGCAATTAGGTGAAATTTTTGAATTAGATCGCGCTACTTTGAAATCGGATGGTGTTTTTCGTAGCAGTCCGAGGGGCTGGTTTACTTTTGGGCATGCTTCGTTTGCTCTGCTCTTCTTCTTCGGGCACATTTGGCATGGTGCTAGAACCCTCTTCAGAGATGTTTTTGCTGGTATTGACCCGGATTTGGATACTCAATTAGAATTTGGAGCCTTCCAAAAACTTGGAGATCCAACTACAAAAAGACAAGCAGTCTGATACAGGATTTCTCTGTTATTTATTTCTTTTTTCTTTCTTTTTTTGATTTCACATAGGTTAAGGTTAACCGAAAAATCTTCTTCCCCTTTTCTTTGACTCTTTCTTTTTCTTTATCGGATAGATAATCTCAAATAAATAGGTACGGAAGTTATAATTGTAAGTAAAGCACGATCGAATTTATGGAAGCATTGGTTTATACATTCCTCTTAGTCTCCACTCTAGGGATCATTTTTTTCGCTATCTTTTTTCGAGAACCGCCTAAAATTCAAACTAAAAAGACGAAATGATTTTGTATTATATCAATTGAAGTAATGAGCCTCCCAACATTGGGAGGCTCATTACTTCAACTAGTCCCCGTGTTCCTCGAACGGATCTCTTAATTGTTGAGAGGGTTGCCCAAAAGCAGTATATAAGGCATACCCCGTAAAACTTACAAGTAAACCAGATATAAAGATGGCGACTAGGGTTGCTGTTTCCATTATTATATAATTTCAAGAAAAAAAAAATGGATCTCTGAAAAAAGCGTTTATTTACAACGGAATGGTATACAAAGTCAACAGATCTCAATTAATACAAAATAGGATGTATGGCTACACAAACTGTTGAGGATAGTTCTAGAGCTAGACCAAAACAAACAGGTTTAGGGGGGTTATTGAAACCATTAAATTCAGAATATGGTAAAGTAGCTCCTGGGTGGGGAACTACCCCTTTGATGGGTCTTGCAATGGCTCTATTTGCGGTATTCTTATCTATTATTTTGGAAATTTATAATTCTTCTGTTTTATTGGATGGAATTTCAATGAATTAGATTCACACTAACCGCGAATTCTTGGCTTTTTCAATAGAAAATAAAGCATTTCGGTTTTGGATTTTTATCGGATTCTATTTTTTTGTTATTGGTAGTTCGATCGTGGAATTTCTTTCTGTATTTCCGGAATATGAGTGTGTGACTTGTTATAATGGATCTTATTGATAGTACAGAGAGTGGGTCTGTCATCTTGATAGAGATGGTTTTACCTCGTCGGATATTCATTCTCCTATCTGAAGCACGGAATAGATGAAATAGATCAAAAAAAAAATATATATATTCACTATGATTCCTACTTAATATTCACACCCCGTGACCGGATTCCAAAAGAATTTCCAAAGAGTTATAAATCAAAATACTTTTCTTTTATTTTGAACCCCCCCTGTTTTATTTTGATCCAAGTAAAAAGCTTTCTTTGGATTTTGAGTCATTATATTTATCATTCAATAAGTGATGATCCAATGGTTCTTACTCAGGGAATCCTTGGATTTAGTTTGAATTTTTATTGAATCATCGTGGTTCGAGTATGAATCTGGGGTTTCCATCGATTCATAGGGTCTTAACAAGAGAATTCCTATCATTAATAAAGAAACCAAGAGTAAAGCTGCATTACACAAAAAAAAAAACAAATCAAAGAAATAGGTAAATAGAAGATTCAAGAGGCCTGGAACGACCAACAGAGCTGACTTGAAATTTTGGCATTATGACCACAAAAAAGAGCTTTCGGATTTTTTATTTTGACTCTTTCAT